GAACCTACGACATCGGGTTTTGGAGACCCACGTTCTACCGAACTGAACTAAGAGCGCTTTATTATGACAGAAGATATAACTGTAAGGAAAAGAATTCCTTTTGTACCCTTAATTCAATAAATACATCTTGCATGCATATAGTATGCTAAAATTAAAAATTATGCCCAATTATAATTGATCTCAAATAATCCCTCGTTACTGCCCATAGGAGGAGTAATAGGTAGGGATGACAGGATTTGAACCCGTGACATTTTGTACCCAAAACAAACGCGCTACCAAGCTGCGCTACATCCCTTTTTAAAATTGTCGTACAGTGTCATTGTACAAAAGTCCTGTCTTGTTTTCCATATCGTTATTTTCTCCTTTATCTATATAAAATAGATTTTCTTGCCATTTCTTCTTTTTGGTTTTAGATACATATATCTTTTTGGTTTCATATACATATAATAAACTATATACATCTGAAATGAAACCTAAGATAAAAAAAAAAGAATGGCTATTTATAGGTTCAGGGTATTTTTTTTTTTCTGTTTTAGGGTGGGGGTAGGGGCAAGAAAATCCCATCTACTGACTCATTGTACATAGACATTTTAGTTATAAATGTTGCATAAAAATACAAGTGATCCTAAATTTAGTTCCAGCATCTGATTATACATGTATTACAATAAAGAAGGAGGATTTTCAATGCGAGATATAAAAACATATCTCTCTGTGGCACCTGTGCTAAGTACTCTATGGTTTGGGTCTTTAGCAGGTTTATTGATAGAAATTAATCGTTTATTCCCGGATGCCTTGTCATTTCCTTTTTTTTAATTCTAGTTATTAATATGGGAAGAAATAAATAAAATTAGAGATACAAAAAATTCTATGTGACTCATTTTCCCCACCCCCCTTTTTTAGTTGTTTAGGATAGGAAGAAAAGAAAAAGAATAAAGGGGGTATTTAACCCTAGCGTGGGATGGGTGGGTCTAATATCGAATTTGATTGGTAGAATAGAAATGTAGGTCTAAGACAGGCTTCACGAATATAAAATACGTAAACGAAATACTGTGATTAGACTAAGAACAATTGCTAGTTAGAAAAAGTTGTATTAGTTAATTATTACATTATAAGGAATGCTTTCAAAAGCAAATTTTAGTGACTTCTATTGATTTTTCGTTTTTATGTTCCTTTCTTCTTCTTCGGTTCGGGTCAAAAATAGAAGAGTTGAGTCAATCCAAAATCCAAAGCAAAGGAGGTCCATGGCCAAAGGCAAAGATGTCAGAGTCAGAGTTATTTTGGAATGTACCAGTTGTGTCCGAAATGGTGTCACTAAAGAATTTCCGGGCATTTCTAGATATATTACTCAAAAGAATCGACACAATACACCCAGTCGATTAGAATTAAAAAAATTTTGTCGCTATTGTAAAAAGTATACAATTCATGGGGAAGTAAAGAAATAGATCGAACGGAGTGTGTGGGCGATCCTTCCAATCCAAGGAGCAAGAGGAGGTTAATAACATATTATATATATTACTAATTATATATATTATTACTAATTATATATATTACTAAATATATTACTAACATATAATATATATATCATATACTATATATATATATTATTAATAACATATATATATTATTCATATATATAATTATTATTTATATAATTATTATTCATATATATAATTCATATATATATAATTCATATATATATATATTATTAATAACATATATTTAACATATATTAATTTATTAATAACATCATATATATAATTCATATATATATTATTAATAACATATATATATTATTAATAACATATATTAATTTATTAATAACATATATTAATAACATATATAATATATAAAACATATATAACATATATAAATATAGAAATAAAACCCTATCCTATTTCGGTCGGATCTTAAATGCATGAAGAAATAAGATTTTAGAGATAAGGAATAAACCATGGATAAATCCAAGCAACCTTTTCATAAATCCAAGCAACCTTTTCATAAATCCAAGCAACCTTTTCATAAACCCAAGCGATCTTTTCGTAGGCGTTTGCCCCCAATTGGATCGGGGGATCGAATTGATTATAGAAACATGAGTTTAATTAGTCGATTTATTAGTGAACAAGGAAAAATATTATCTAGACGAGTGAATAGATTAACCTTGAAACAACAACGATTAATTACTATTGCTATAAAACAAGCTCGTATTTTATCTTTGTTACCTTTTCTTAATAATGAGAAACAATTTGAAAGAACCGAGTCGATCTCTAGAGCTACTGGTCCTAGAACCAGAACTAGAGCTACTGGTCCTAGAACCAGAACTAGAGCTACTGGTCCTAGAACCAGAAATAAATAGGCATACTATACTCTTCAATTGGCTCAAAACTTCAATCTGAAGTCCACATTGAAGTTTTTGAAAAAGACTAGAATCCGTATTTCATTATTGTGTTGTAATAAAAAAATGGGGAAGAATAAATCCTTTTTTTTATTGAAACATGTTCGTTCATTCATACTACTTATCTTAATTTAATTTATTTTTATTCTATCTTCCCGGAGTTTATTCTCCGGGGAATTTTATTTCAACCATTCCTGTATATAATTTTATAATCTCTTTTATTTGATAATCCTTTTGGAAATGATGCAAAGACAATTCTTATTTAATATAGCTATTTGCGCAGGTATTTTACGATTAAGAAGCAATTGCCTCTTGTACAGATTATGTATCAATCTACTATAACTATAGGAAACCTCGTTCTCACGAGTTACTGCATTTATCCGAGTGATCCACAAACGACGAAAATCTCTCTTTTGCTTACCTCTATCTCTATAAGCGGAAACAAAAGCTCTCATTTTCTGTTGAGTAATAGTTCGAGTAAGTCTTGAATGGGCCCCTCGAAAGCTTGATACAAATAAACGCATTTTTGTTCGGCGTCTCCGAGCTGTATATCCTCGTCTAACTCTGGTCATTTAATCAAATTAAACTTTGATGAATAACTAATTGATTTCTGTTCGTTCAGTCATTCTTTTTCCCCGGTTCAATTAATAACAAAACGGATTATTCCGATATATAAAATATAAATTCCAATGGCTTTTGCTACTATAACCTTCCCAACCACAATTTTTTATTTTATTTCTTTCAGTCAGGTATTTCGCTTGTGGAAATAAGAAATTCGACCAATCAATAATAAAAAAATTTGTAAAATAAATTAATTTATAAATTATTTTAAATAAAATAAAAAAAAAAAATAGTGGATTCCTTCGTTTCTATGGTTACTTCTTAAACGGTGAGGTCCTTTCTATACACCGGAGCTCTTTCTCCCATTCCATTTAATCAATGTTTTTGGTAACTTGTACAGTTCGCACTTTTTGGCTCTACCCATGAATTATACAGTAATAGGTCTTTTCACAATGAGAGCTATCCATACAGTGACGGCATTTAATTATGAAAGTTGGCTAGGTAGCTGACCCTCTTAGTCCGTTATTTCAAGAATAGGAGCATAATTGTTTTGCTTCTAAAATATGGTTTCCCCGCTTAATGGATAACCTTTTGCTACCAATGGGGAATTTATTTTCATCTCAAATCGAGGTGATTGGATTTGCACCAACAGAAACCATAAAATTCATACACAATCAATAGAGGTATATGATACATCTTTATTTTTAGTTTTATTTAGATAGTAAACACTATTCTTCCATTTTTCCATTCTATCTATTCATTGGTACTAGTTATTGATACTGGAACAATTGTATCATTTGTTCGAGCTCATGATCTAAACGAGTCGCACATACACCCTAGTACATGTTCCTCGACGCTGAGGGCATCCTCGAAGAGCGGGAGATTTCGTGACATTTCTGATTGGCTGTCTTGCGTTTCTAATAAGTTGTTTAATAGTTGGCATGTTGAATCGTATATATATGATGGGATTATAATGGGCTGGTTTAGATCGATCTTAACCTGATGATTATGAATTTTTTCCCTTCAATTGAATGAATATTTGACTTGGGTAAAATAAAAATATTCAATATCCAATCATGGAAAATTCAAATTACGGTTTGAAATGGAATCATGTATTTACTTACACGGGATCCCCAGCATTTTAGACCGCTACAAGATCAATAATGCCATAAGCTTGGGCTTCTGTTGCTGACATAAAAACATCCCTTTCCATGTCTGCGCATATAACCCATGAGGGGTTCCTCGTTCTTTGTACATAAGCCTTTGTGAGGGTTTCGCGAAGTGTCAGTAGTTCTTCCAAATCCAGGAGGAATTCATCCGAATGTCCATCACAAAAAGAACTAGCAGGTTGGTGAATCATAACCCTGATTATATAACATCCATCATGAGCGGCTCCTCTATCTCACACGATTGGTCGAAGGGAAGGAATAAAAATAACAATAAGAAAAAGATAGAATTGAACAACCGTACAGGCATCTTTTGTACATTGCATACGGCTCCGCAATGGAATTGACCTTTCCCTTCCGTCCGCCAAAGAAGGGGACAAGGGTACTAGAAACAAATAGGGTCCATCCGATCCAGATCGTTGAATGATCCATTTACCACCCTTCCCCTCGTAGAAGTCAAAAATACTATGATGGTTCTGTTGCTTTATATATTTTTTATTTATCTCGTCTTTAATCTTTAATTTAGCAATCCCAAGGTTTTTTCTGACCCGATCAAATAAGGTAAGGAAAAAAGATCTTTTTTTTTTTTTTCTTTTTTATAACATTAATATCAGAAAGGCACTTCTGGTGTGTAAGAAAAATGATTTGTGACGCTGAAACAGACCTCCGACGTATAAGATCAAATCGGAAATAACCTTTGTTTCATACTACTATTTCGATACATAATTTCATGTTATGAAAAAATTGTTCATATCGAACTTAAAATGCCATGCTATTATTACTTATTATTCATGTTCCATATGGCGAAGGCATAGTCTTTTTTTTTTTTTTTTCAAATAAAAAACTCATTGGCGCCAAGCGTGAGGGAATGCTAGACGTTTGGTAATTTCTCCTCCGACCAGAATGAAAGATCCCGTTGAAGCGGCTAATCCCATGCATATTGTATGTACATCGGGTGGCACAAATTGCATAGTATCATAAATAGCTATTCCTGGTATTACCCATCCACCGGGGGAGTTTATAAACAAATAAAGATCCCTAGTTTTGTCCTCTATACTAAGATATACCATAAGACCAACAATTTGATTCGAGATCTCGCTCTCAACCTCTTGGCCTAAAAAAAGTAATCTTTCTCGATAAAGTCGGTTGATTAGGACAAAATTGTATCCTTTAGTAACCGTACATGCACCTTTGGATGCATACGGTTCAAAAAAGCGAAAAAAAAAATCAATGTGTCGATTCCAGTCCTATTTCTTTTTTTTTTTAACAGGGTTTTTTGTTTTTCTCTAATGAAGGGACTTTTTCTTATATTATTCTATTCTTCAAGAAACATCATAAGTTTTTGCTTCCTTCCCTAGAAAAACCCTATCTACCTATCTATAATAAAAAAAAAAGAATTCAAAAAACTTATTGAACTAACCTCTCATTGATGTATTGTTTCATCGAGATTCAAATCACGATGTCATTTTCTTGTTCCTAAATGGGCCCATTTATTTCTTTTAGGTTCATGTTCTACTCCGGGTAAATATCTATCCGAATTTTATTTTCACATATAGGGCAAATTTTGTCAGTGCCACTTTTTTTTGCTACGATTTTTTCAATTCTTTTCATGCCTTCCGCCAAACTATTTGATATTTTATTATACTATTCCATTGATTGGTAGTTTGAGATAACCCCTAGGGTATAAAAATCCTTTATGATACAAGTGATAATGGGACCTATATTACCAATTTGGTATTTTCTGAACGGAGCCTGAATATTTCATTTTATTGGTACAAGCCAACCATAAATTCTTCTAATTTAGATTATTGATCTCTAAAAAAATTGGATTTAATTGTACTTCGCGCTCCGAGTTTTTGAAGGTTCAATCAATCTTTCTTGGGCGAAACAGAGGATATCTCGATCGGGAGAGAGAACGGGTAAATCCCATATGACCCAATATGTCTGACAAGTCGCACTATATGTCAACCCAAGCTGCATCTTCCTCTCCAGAACTCCGAAAAGGTACTTTTGGAATACCAACGGGCATTAAATAAAAAAAAAAAGAAATTAAAGTACTATATTTTACTTTGATGTGGAAACGTAACAATGAATTTATTGTCCTCATAATTTTTATTTCTGTTTCTCCTATTTTATACATAGATTGGAGGGTTCATACAGAAATACGGAATGAATAAAGAAAAATTCTTATGAGGGGATCGTTCGAATAATCAACAAGTGTTTATGCATTCGTTTTCAAAAAATGAAATCAATTCCCCATTGCGTATTGTTACTTATCGGGTATAGAATAGATCTGCTTCTCTTTGTTCCTACGAACAGAAATTTTCCATTATTTCCAATGTAACGGAATAAAATAAATATGAACCCTTGTTCATAGATAATCTACTGAAAAAGGTTAGGTACATAGTATATATATTTTTTAGTTTTTTAGTTCAATGCGATAAAGTTACATAGTGTCTATTTATCTTTGATAAAGGGGTATTTCCATGGGTTTGCCTTGGTATCGTGTTCATACCGTTGTATTGAATGATCCCGGTCGGTTGCTTTCTGTCCACATAATGCATACAGCTTTGGTTTCTGGTTGGGCCGGCTCAATGGCTCTATACGAATTAGCGGTTTTTGATCCCTCTGACCCTGTTCTTGATCCAATGTGGAGACAGGGTATGTTCGTTATACCCTTCATGACTCGTTTAGGAATAACCAATTCATGGGGCGGTTGGAGTATTACAGGGGGAACTATAACGAATCCGGGTATTTGGAGTTACGAAGGTGTGGCAGGTGCACATATTGTGTTTTCCGGCTTGTGCTTCTTGGCAGCTATCTGGCATTGGGTGTATTGGGACCTAGAAATATTTTGTGATGAACGTACGGGAAAACCCTCTTTGGATTTGCCTAAGATTTTCGGAATTCATTTATTTCTTTCAGGGGTAGCTTGCTTTGGTTTTGGTGCATTTCATGTAACAGGCTTGTATGGTCCTGGAATATGGGTGTCCGATCCTTATGGACTAACTGGAAAAGTACAACCTGTAAATCCAGCGTGGGGCGCGGAAGGTTTTGATCCTTTTGTTCCAGGAGGCATAGCTTCTCATCATATTGCAGCGGGGACATTAGGCATATTAGCAGGTCTATTCCATCTTAGTGTCCGTCCGCCTCAACGTCTATACAAAGGATTACGTATGGGAAATATTGAAACTGTCCTTTCCAGTAGTATCGCTGCTGTGTTTTTTGCAGCTTTCGTTGTTGCTGGAACTATGTGGTATGGTTCAGCAACTACCCCGATTGAATTATTTGGCCCTACTCGTTATCAGTGGGATCAGGGATATTTTCAGCAAGAAATATATCGAAGAGTTGGTGCTGGACTAGCCGAAAATCTGAGTTTATCGGAAGCTTGGTCAAAAATTCCCGAAAAATTAGCTTTTTATGATTACATTGGTAATAATCCGGCAAAAGGAGGATTATTCAGAGCGAGCTCAATGGACAATGGGGATGGAATAGCTGTTGGATGGTTAGGACACCCTATCTTTAGAGATAAAGAAGGACACGAGCTTTTTGTACGTCGTATGCCTACTTTTTTTGAAACATTTCCAGTAGTTTTGGTAGATGGAGATGGAATTGTGAGAGCTGATGTTCCTTTTAGAAGGGCAGAATCCAAGTATAGTGTCGAACAAGTAGGTGTAACTGTTGAATTCTATGGTGGCGAACTTAATGGAGTTAGTTACAGTGATCCAGCTACTGTGAAAAAATATGCTAGACGCGCCCAATTGGGGGAAATTTTTGAATTGGATCGGGCTACTTTGAAATCCGACGGTGTTTTTCGTAGCAGTCCAAGGGGTTGGTTCACTTTCGGGCATGCTTCATTTGCTTTGCTTTTCTTTTTCGGACACATTTGGCATGGCGCTAGAACCTTGTTCCGGGATGTTTTTGCTGGTATTGATCCAGATTTGGATGCTCAAGTGGAATTTGGAACATTCCAAAAAATTGGAGATCCAACCACAAGGAGATAGACAGTCTGATACAACATTGCTCTGGTATTTTTCGCCTATATTTGAATTTGATTTTTGGATAGGTGGCGGAGAAATCGTGACTTGAATCACTGCTTTTCTTTGACTCTTTCCCTTTCTTTATCTGATTGATAAATGATCTTATCTGATTGATAAATGATCCAAGATGAATAGATTTGGAAGCTATAATTGTAAACCACGATCGAATCCATGGAAGCATTGGTTTATACATTCCTGTTAGTCTCTACTCTAGGGATAATTTTTTTCGCTATCTTTTTTCGAGACCCTCCTAAGGTTCCGACTAAAAAAATGAAATGATTTTTCATTATCTCAATTGAAGTAATGAACCTCCCAATATGGGAGGTTCATTACTTCGACTAGTCCCCGTGTTCCTCGAATGGGTCTCTGAGTTGTTGAGAGGGTTGCCCAAAAGCAGTATATAAGGCGTACCCAGTAAAGCTTACAAGTAAACCAGATATGGAGATGGCGACTAAGGTTGCTGTTTCCATTATTCGATTTCAAGATCGCGATGGGTCTACAATAAGATAGTTTATTTACAACTACAACGGAATGGTATACAAAGTCAACAGATCTTAACCGATGAAATAGTATTTATGGCTACACAAACTGTTGAGGGTAGTTCTAGATCTGGGCCAAGACGAACTCTTGTAGGGGATTTATTGAAACCGTTGAATTCGGAATATGGTAAAGTAGCTCCGGGCTGGGGTACTACTCCTCTTATGGGAGTCGCAATGGCTCTATTTGCGGTATTCTTATCTATTATTTTGGAGATTTATAATTCTTCCGTTCTATTGGATGGAATTTCAGTGAGTTAGGTTCATAAGAGCAATGAAGTACTAGTAAAAAAAAACAACTTAGGACTCGGATTTCTAGTCCATTTTGGTAGTTCGACTGTGAAATTCCTTTGTTTCGGTATTTCCGGAATATGAGTGTGTGACTTGTTATAATTGATCCTATTGATATACAGAAAATGGATCTGTCATCTCGATAGAGATGATTCTACCTCGTCGGATATTTATATTTATTCTAGTTTCCGAAGCACGAAATAAATATATTGAATAGATCAAGAAAAGAAATATTTTGACTATGATTCATACCTATTATTCAAACCTCGTAACCGGACTCAAAAAAAAAAATTAAAAAAGGTATTTCCTAAGTCAAACAATTTTTCTTCTTTCAGAACTATGTACTTTGACGGAAGTACAACTATTTCTCTGGATTTTGTTGAGTCATTACATCTATTCATTAAATAAGTGATGATAAAATGGTTCTTACTCGGAGAACCTTTTGGGGACTTATTGATGAATCATCGTGGTTCTAGTATGAATCTGAGGTTTCAAGTGATTCGTAGGGTCTCAACAAGAGAATTCCTATCAAAAGTAAAACAATAGTCAATTTTCATTACGCAAAAAAACTCAAAAAAAAAATACTAAATAGGGGAAGAGAAGATTCAAGAAGCCTGTAATAATCAATATAAAAAATATAAAAAAGAAAGACGGATGAGCTAACTTGATATTTTTTAGCATTATCATCACAAAGAACAGATTTCGGATTTTTATTTCTTCGGGTCTTCGGGGTAGATTGAATCAAGTGGCTAAAAAGTTAAAATTTTTTATTACATATCCGTTGAAACAGTATTTGTATGTTTTTGCTTGAGCCGTACGAGATGAAATTCTCATATACGGTTCTCGGGGGGGTTCCTTGGTTTACCTATCTCAATAAAGTATATGACTGGTTCGAAGAGCGTCTCGAGATTCAGGCGATTGCAGATGATATAACTAGTAAATATGTTCCTCCTCACGTCAACATATTTTATTGTTTAGGGGGGATCACACTTACTTGTTTTTTAGTACAAGTAGCTACGGGTTTTGCTATGACTTTTTACTATCGACCAACTGTTACAGAGGCCTTTTCCTCTGTTCAATACATAATGACTGAGGCCAACTTTGGTTGGTTAATCCGATCAGTTCATCGATGGTCAGCAAGTATGATGGTTCTAATGATGATTTTGCACGTATTTCGTGTGTATCTCACAGGCGGATTTAAAAAACCTCGCGAATTAACTTGGGTTACGGGTGTAGTTCTCGCTGTATTGACTGCATCTTTTGGTGTAACTGGTTATTCCTTACCTTGGGACCAAATTGGTTATTGGGCAGTAAAAATTGTGACAGGTGTACCTGAAGCTATTCCTGTAATAGGATCGCCTTTGGTAGAGTTATTACGCGGAAGTGCTAGTGTGGGTCAATCCACTTTGACTCGTTTTTATAGTTTACACACTTTTGTATTGCCTCTTCTTACTGCCGTATTTATGTTAATGCACTTCTCAATGATACGTAAGCAAGGTATTTCGGGTCCTTTATAAACTAAAGAAGACAGATCATAGATATTTGTAATCGATCATATATTATCTCGGAAAGGAACAATAGTATTTTATTGCTACAAATATGGATTATTGAAAAAAAAAAAATAAGACATATTATTTGGATATTTCTCTTCAACTCCAAAGTATTCTTTATTTGATACTTTGATATGAATAGTTGAAGTGGATCCTCCGAAGAGAAGATGGATTATGGGAGTGTGTGACTTGAACTATTGATTGGGCCATGCGGATATATGAATTTATCCGCCACATTGGAATTCGCGACCAAATGTGTCTCCGCATCCAATCACCGCGCGAGTCCCCCTACGTAGCGGAAGATAGGCCGGTTCGCTTGAGGAGAATCTTTTCCATGATCATACCCGAATCCATGTTATGCATGGACAGGCTCCGTAAGATCCCGTAAAATAGATGATGTGACATAATCTGGATTATGTTCGATCTATTCTACTTACTTATTTATAGTATGGAAATGCATCCATTTCCTTTGCATCCATCCAGATCCATGATATTATCGGAGTGAAATAAGGGATCTAAGGAAAAACAGAGGTTAAACTGTATTAGTAACAAGTAAATTCTTTGTATTTATAAGAAGACTCGCGATATTGTGAGAATAAATACCAATCACAAGATATGAGATAATCCAAAAAGCACTTGATCATGATCCAATTTTTAAGCCCCCTTGGATATTGAGCATTTACCTGTAAGAACTTAATTCTTGCCAATGAATAGTTGCAACTCCGGAAAAATGGAGTTCGATAAATATTTTCTTACATAGAGTCACTCTATATGTGTAGATATGGATGAAATATAGATTTGATATAGATCCACTTCTGTCATTCCTTTGATTTGATTCTTGCTCGAGCCGGATGATGAAAAATTCTCATGTCCGGTTCTTTCGGGGGGTGGATCCATAAGAATTCACCTATCCCAATAACAAAGAAACCTGACTTGAATGATCCTGTATTAAGAGCTAAATTGGCTAAAGGGATGGGACATAATTATTACGGAGAACCCGCATGGCCCAATGATCTTTTATATATTTTTCCAGTAGTTATTTTGGGTACTATAGCATGTAACGTAGGCTTAGCGGTCCTAGAACCCTCAATGATTGGTGAACCGGCGGATCCATTTGCAACTCCTTTGGAAATATTACCCGAATGGTACTTCTTTCCCGTATTTCAAATACTTCGCACAGTACCCAATAAGTTGTTGGGTGTTCTTTTAATGGTTTCAGTACCCGCGGGATTATTAACAGTACCTTTTTTGGAGAATGTCAATAAATTCCAAAATCCATTTCGTCGTCCAGTAGCTACAACAGTCTTTTTGATCGGTACCGCAGTAGCTCTTTGGTTAGGTATTGGAGCAACATTACCTATTGATAAATCCCTTACTTTAGGTCTTTTTTAAATTGATTCAACCGTGAAATACTGCGCGTAGGTATCTAGGGAATAGTCGATTCAAACTGAATCTTCCCTAGATACATTATTTTGAATCCATCTCAATAGGGATTGTGCTTAAGATTAAATAAAAAATTTCTTCTTTTTTTATATTTTATATATATTATATTTTATATATAATATAACTATATAATATAACTATAACTTTTTTTATATTATATTTTTATATTTTATATAATTTTTTTATATTCTATTTTTATATAAAATATAAATAAACTTTTTTCTAAAATTAAAATAGAAAAAAAAAGAAAAAGATGAAGTAATTGTGATAGATTTAAAATTAAAACTTAGTCTTAGGTAAATTAATTGTGAAATGCTTCTGTAGAATGTTCACTATCTGTTTTACATCTTCTATCCGAAGATATTCAATTTTCATAAGATCTTCTTGACTGTTACTCAAAAGGTCCAATAATGTATGTATATTGGACCTTTTGAGACAATTATAGGTCCTGGAAGGCAATTCTGATTGGTCAATAAAAATACATTTCAATGCAATTTCTTTTTTGTTTTTCTTTAGATTAGCTAATCTATCACGAAAGGTAAAAGGGGGTAAAGTAAATCTGCTTTTATTTTCTTCGAAATTAATGTCCTTTTCCTCTGCATGTAGAAAAGGAATAAATAAATCAATCAAATTACGAGAAGCTTCGTGGAGTGCTTCTTTAGGAGTTAAACTTCCATTTGTCCATATTTCTAGAAAAAGGATCTCTTGTTTTTCATTTCCATTCCCATAAGAATAAATACTATGATTCGCATTTTGAACAGGCATGGATACAGCATCTATAGGATAACTTCCATCTTGAGAGTTATTTGTGGGTCTCATATGATATCCGCGATCTCTTTGGATTTGTAATCCAATACACAAATCAAGAGGCTCTGTCAGGGTAGCTATATGCTGTGTAGTGTCAACTATCTCCACAGACGGCGGTAGAATAATATCTTGAGCTGTTATGTATCTGGGGCCTTTGACGCAAATGGATGCGTCTCGAATGCCATATAGATTACTTCTTAATACAATTTCTTTCAAATTCATTAAAATTTCATGTATTGATTCTTCAATACCCACTATCGTAGAATATTCATGTGGTACTTTTTCAGATTTTGCACGTGTTATACATGTTCCTTCTATTTCTTCAAGTAAAATCCGTCGCATAGCAATACCCATGGTATCGGCTTGACCTTTCATAAGCGGGGACAGAACGAAACGCCCATAATAAAGACGCTTACTGTCTATTCTTGATTCAACACACTTCCACTGTAGTGTTCGAGTGGATCCTGCTATTTCCTCTCGAACCATAATAATATATTATTGTTATTTGATTAGATTATTGAATCGTTTATTTCTCTTGACTTGAAATCTGTTCAATTCTTATTTCTATATACGTCTTTTTTTAGGGGGTCTACATCCATTATGTGGCATAGGAGTTACATCGCGTACGAAACTTAATAGTATACCACTTCGACGAATAGCTCGTAATGCTGCATCTCGTCCGGGACCAGGACCCTTTATCATGACTTCTGCGCGTCGCATACCTTGATCAACTACTGTACGAATAGCATTTGCCGCTGCGGCTTGAGCAGCAAAAGGCGTTCCTCTTTTTGCGCCTTTGAATCTAGAAGTACCCGCGGAGGACCAAGAAACCACTCGCCCTCGTACATCTGTAACAGTTACAATGGTATTGTTGAAACTCGCTTGAACATGAATAATTCCTTTTGGTATTCTACGTCCATTCTTACGCGTTGGTATTCTACGTCCATTCTTACGCGAACCAATACGTCCATTTCTACGTGAACTAATTCTTGGTATAGGTTTTGTCATATTTTATCATCTCATAAATATGAGTCAGAAATATACGGAGATATCCATTTCATGTTAAAACAGATTCTTTATTTTTACATTGATCCTTATCCTTCCTTTAGAAAACTCAAAAGATTATCCTTGTCTCTGTTTATGTCTTGGATTAGAACAAATCACTATAATTCGTCCGCGCCTACGGATCAGTCGACATTTTTCACAAATTTTACGAACAGAAGCCCTTATTTTCATATTTACGATTCCTTACCTTGATTCTGAATCTATTCTTTGAAATAAAATCTTTGAAATAAAAAAAGTTTCCTTAATTTTTGAACCTCGAATAGTATCCCCCCACGAATGAAATTAAAAAAATCTCCTAATCGTTCAAAACTTCGTTGCGAAGTCTATAAATTATATGTCCCCCGCCGGTTGAATCATAACTACTTACTTCGTTTTGACTCTATCTCCTGGTAGTATCAAGATAAACTGGTAGTATCAGGATAAAACCGTGTCGGATCCTCCCCGAAACATACCATTGAGAAGTGATTCAGTAATTAAACCCTCATGAATCTATTTTTGTTCTTTTATTCCGGGTAACCTTTCCTTGAAGTATCAATTAATGGGGGAGCAGTCATATAACTCACTTTTCCTCTCTTTTTCTTTTCATTCTTTTCACAACTGAGAAGTTAGAGATCAAATTAGGATGCCGTAGGAAAAGGATCACCATATATAACACAAAATTTCTCCCCCAACGCCTTCTAGGCGAGCTTCTCGATCTGTCATTATACCTCGAGAAGTAGAAAGAATAGCAATCCCCATTCCGCCTAAAATCCTAGGAATTCGTTGGTAGTCGGAATAGATTCGTAGACCTGGTCGGCTGATACGCTTTAAAATAGTTTTATATATTCTTTCCCTAGTTCTGTTATGTCGCAGGGTTGAAACCAAGAAATTTTTCTGACTTTCTCGATGTTTTCTAACATTTTCAATAAAACCTTCTCGCAGAAGTATTTTAACAATGTTTTCGGTGATATTAGTAGATGCTATTCGAACCGTTCCTTTTTTTTTCATGTCAGCATTTCTTATAGAAGTTATTATTTCGGAAATAGTGTCCCTACCCATGATGAACTATAATTATAGTTGCCTCCTCATTTTGATATAATCAACGTGTTTATTTTTTTTTTTATGAATTCATAAAAAAAAAAGTATATGCTTGAGACACAATCTACTAATTTTTCTATTTCAGATATTCTACTATATCATAATTTCATCTACTAATATTTATAATACTTCAGGAGCTAATGAGACAATTTTAGTGAAATGGAATTCTCTCAATTCCCCGGCGATTGCACCAAAAACTCGAGTCCCTTTTGGATTTCCTTTTTGATCAATGACAACTGCTGCATTGTCATCATATCGTATTCTCATACCGTTTTCACGCTTGAGTTCTTTACACGTACGTACAATTACAGCTCTAATTACTTCTGATCTTTCGAGCGGCATATTGGACGCTGCTTCTTTGATTACAGCAACAATAACGTCACCAATATGAGCATATCGGCGATTACTAGTTCCTAAAATTCGAATACACATCAATTTTCGAGCCCCGCTATTATCCGCTACATTTAAAAGGGTCTGAGGTTGAATCATATCATTTTTTATCTGCTCTTTCAATGCAAAGGACGAAGAAAGAAAAGAAATATTATCTGTCCAGAAAAAAATAAACCCGCAATTGTATTTTTTCATTCATTCCTAATGCCCTTTTCTTTTGTTCTACATCTCTATCCCGCAATAATAAATTGAGTTCGTATAGGCATTTTGTACGCAGCTATTGAAATGGCTGCTCTGGCCACAGTTTCGGATACTCCGCCCATCTCATAAAGTATTCGACCCGGTTTAACAACAGATACCCAATATTCGGGAGACCCTTTCCCCGAACCCATACGTGTTTCTGTAGGTCTTACTGTAACAGGTTTGTCGGGAAATATACGTACCCATATTTTTCCACCACGACGTGCATATCGGGTCATTGCTCTTCGTCCCGCTTCTATTTGTCTAGCTGTGATCCAAGCGGGTTCAAGTGCCTGAAGAGCGTATCTTCCAAAACAAATATGATTGCCTCCATAAGATATTCCTTTCATTCTTCCTCTATGTTGTTTACGGAATCTGGTTCTTTTGGGGTTATAGTTGATGGTTGTTTCCCTCTTCCATCTCTACTGCAGAACCGGACATGAGAGTTTCTTCTCATCCGGCTCCTCGCGAAAGAAGAAACAATTCAATATAAAGATAAAGTATTCAATAATATTACACATGTATTTTATTAATAATACACTAAAATACACAAAATAGTGGGATTTTTTGATATTACATAGGAAAGCTGCATGCAAGATATATTTACCTTTACCTAATATATTTACCTACAAGATATATATAAGTTTGAATATATAAATTCTAAATGTATAATAAATGTATAAAATTATAAATATATAAATTAAATATATAAATATGTAAATAATTATATAATATATTATCTAAATAATAATATACTATAATTAATAATATATATAAATATTAATAATATATATAAATAATATTATATATAAATAATATATTATATATAAATAATATATATAATATAATTAAATAATATAAAATAATATAATTAAATAAAATTAATAATAATTAATAATATAAAATAAATTTAAAATACAAATTTTTATTTTTGTATTATATTAAATTAAATGAATTTTTGTATTTTGTATTATATTTTTGTATTATATTATAATTATATAATATGGTTATATGTTTATTATATATAATGTATATTATATATAATGTATATATATTATGTTTATTATGTTAAATTAATATTTATTATATTTTATTATATATTTATATATATTTTATTATATATTTATATTATATAATAATATTATATAATAATAATAAATAACATAAACATATACAAAAAAAGTATAAGTATATATAAAAATAAGTAAAATATGTATATAATACATAACTATAAGTATATAATTAAATATATAATTAAAAGTATATAATTAAGTATAAGTATTAAGTATATAGTACATAACTATTTAAGTATATAGTACTTAAGTATATAGTACATAACTATAATAAGTTAAATATAATAAGTTAATTTATTTAGTTAATTTAATTTAGTTAATGTTTTTTTTTTTAACTTAAATCTAACACATTATAACATAACGAATTCTTTTTTTAACTTTTTTTTTTTTAAATATAAATTTTTTAATCCAAAAAATCAACGTTTCGCGGGCGAATATTGACTCTTTTCTGCTTCATTTGTAGGGTCAACCCATGACTGTTTCAGAAAAATTTAATTAATTGGTTCCTGGTCCGTTCCGCCATCCCACCCAATGAATCATTAGGATTCGTTTTCAATAGAATCCTATGCAGTCACGGGTTCCGTCGTTCCTATAGCTTCTTCGTCAATGATTAGGCCTGAACTCGACAATGGAGCTCCCAACAAAATGTGTTTCCGAGTTAATTTCCTCAGTTTCTATTAACTCGGGGCTCTTTTTCAGTATTGATGCTTTATCACACTGCCTTTCTTTTATAAAAAAAAAATGATTCATAAACCATACATATTGGAATCATATATCGTTGATATTTTTTCTTTCTATCTATCGTCCTTCCATTTAATTTATCTACATCCCCTTATTATTCCCGGATCGGATCCTATTTATTTTTTTGG